CCACTCTCTTCCAGCTTGTTTGGCTTCAATTTCCCTTTTACAACACCAAAATAGAAGATCTAGTTACGATTGGAACTAAACTTTTGTATCTTCATCCATGGATCCTTAGTCATACTTATTCAATTGGAAGACTGGATCCAGTTCAAAAAAATTATGTTTCACGACTACATAATCCATATCCATTTTTAATTTTAATAAATAAAAATGAATTTCTAATAGGACTTTGGATACAAATCGTGAGAATGTATGTTCTTCTTCAAATATGCTATTGAGAGGTAAAGGATTAAACCTTTTTAAGAAATAAAGTTTTTGATCGGAGTATGAAAAAAAACGGAGATACCCCTTCCCTTAACTATTTAAGTTTTTAATAGAACGAATCACACTTTTACCACTAAACTATACCCGCTACATATACATTATTGTATATAAATGGACTATTTGTCGAACAAAGGAGTGAGACGCAATCAAGATAGGATCCAAATTATGGTGTTGACGCATATTTAGTCCTGTTAGCCAGGGACTTAAAAGGGTAAAGGGCACAAAACTTTTCAAATTTTCGAATTTTTTAAATAACATACAACATACATAAATTTCAATAAGACTATATATATATATATCCTTGTTTTGTTGGATTGCTAGTATTTTCGGATTTCGGATTGAAGGGGTCATTGAAGCTAGACAAAAAGAGGTACTGGCCTGGCCGGTACTTAACTAAGACCCGGCCTGGGCCGGGGGAATAAATCTTTCGTACAAAATCAAAGAAGTAAGGTATTCTTTCTATTGTATTGTAGATACTTGTTTCGAATCATTATCTAAATGTAATTCCTGATCAAATTCGTTCTTTATTTATTCTGAACTTACTTATTTTATATTAATATTAATGAAAAATAGGAAATTCCTAATATAAAATTTTATAATTGCATTTTATTTAAATTTAATTATAAAATAATAATTTATAAAATTTAGAATTTATTTTATAATTTATAATATAATTTATAATAATATAATTATAATATTATATTAATATATATATGTATATATGTAATAGTAATATATTTATATTAATATATATATGTATATATGTAATAGTAATATATATTAATTCATAATATATGAAATATGAAAATAAAATAAAGAAAATATTGAATTCTCCGTAATTTCTTTAATTTAAATTATTTCGATTTTCTTTTCCATTTGGAGTTTGGAGAGATGGCTGAGTGGACTAAAGCGTCGGATTGCTAATCCGTTGTACGAATTATTCGTACCGAGGGTTCGAATCCCTCTTTCTCCGCTCGCTCTGATTACTCGACCCGCTTGATACTTTCGATTTCGAACTTTCAAAAGGAATTTCAATTCCTTGAATTTATCATAGGTAAATTTATAGAATAGATAAAATAATAAGAAAAGTTTAGAAAAAAAAAAATTATTCCTCACGTCCAGGATTACGTCCTGGATCATTAGATAAGAATCCGAAGATGAAGAGAGAAACAAAGAATATCACTACTGTGTAAACAAAGAGTTTAAGACTAAGCATTACACAACCTCCAAAATAATCTTATTTTCGAAAAAGGGAATAGATTACCTATTTTTTCTTTTCAACACATCTACTATTTTGTTTAATTTGTTTGTTTAATTTTACACGACCCCCTGCAAAAAAATTCAATTTTGGAAAAGAAAGTAATTTTTACGAATTTCTTTGTATTGTATGTAATAAGATTTTTCTTTCTTACTTACAACTTACAAAAAACTTCTTGTCATATCGACAATTAGGTATTGTACGGGACCTAGACCCAGTAAACTCTTTGCTCACTGAAAGGTGAGAACGAGTAAATAAGCTGATCCAAATTCATCTTTGCGGTTAATTAATATTAATATACAATAATTGAAATTTTTGAATCGTTGAATCGAGGGTTTATAATAATAATGTAATACTTAGTCGATCTTATTCATTTTTCTAATTTTATTATCGAATAAATCATGAATCGATTTGGATTTGGCAAAATGAGTCTATTTGGCAAAGTATTAAAAATTTTATCGAAAACTTACAGCAGCTTGCCAAACAAAGGCTAATAGAAAAAAGAAAAGAGGTATAACAGGCATAACATCTACGATTGGATTGAAAACCGCATAAGCTTCGGGCAATTTGGCAAAGAAAAAACTGTTCGAATAAAGGACAGAATTAAGACAGATACAGATTAAGCTAAAGATATTAAGCATAACAAACATTTCGTTCTTGTGTATTAGATAATTTTATTTTGATTGAATTATTTTTATAAGGGAAAAATGAAAAAGAAAGGAATTCTACTTTCATACATTATCTTAATTGAATTCTATGTAATGATCAATGAATTTTTTACATTATATATATAATTTATATGTCTTAAATCCTAGCAACAAAAATATGCTACATATGTATTTCATATGTATTTATTTTTCATATGTATTTATTATGTATTACGTATTATGTAATGTACTTTTTGGGGTATTTTTTTTTTTTTTGGGGGGGGGGGGGTTGACCAATAACTAATAAGACTACTAGTCTTTACTAGTGCCAAAGGATAAAAATGGGGCGTGGCCAAGCGGTAAGGCAGCGGGTTTTGGTCCCGTTACTCGGAGGTTCGAATCCTTCCGTCCCAGATCCTATCTATCAGAAACAGAAGATAGGATCACACTGTATCCCACATAAAAATCCCACATAAAACAAAAAATCTTTAAGAGAACAAAAAGTTGTTCTGAATTCTTAGAATGTATTTTTTTTTTTTTTTTTTTAATTCAAATTATTTTTTGGTTTATCATTCACATTCAGAATATGCTCGTACTATAGTTATATTCAATTTTAAGTTAGTTACCCATTTAACTAAATTGAATATAACATATTCATCAAATGTGAATTATCACATAATGCATTCTGAATTGCAGCGTGAAACAAAGGCATCTCTCTTCCCTCCCACACAACGCCTAAAGTAAAAAATCGGTATCCCAATTTTTCTATGTGGAGATGATACTAAAGAGTAGCGAGTTTTTGTTACTAATTTCATCAGTTTCATCATCAGTCTTAGAAAACCTCTAAAGTTGTGGTATGGTAACAAAATAGGAGAATTGTCGGAATTCCATTTCTTTCTATCTTATATCTTAGATTCCTCAAATAAAAATTATTGGAAATATATGTTTGTAAATCCATGTAATGTAAAGTAAGGATTGATGGAAATTAGTATATTTTATATACTTGTACTTTAACTTTTTTATGAAATTGATGGAAAAATTGTCGAACCTGAAGTAAAACAAAATACAAAAAAATCCATATACATATACCATATAACCATAAAAAATCCATACGATCATATCATATAAAATAAACAAGGTAAAGTCCTATACTCATATATATAATTGATAATTGTAATTATATAATTGTAAATAATTGTAATATGTTTAATAATATTTTTTTTTATTTAATAATATTTAATATTTTTTTTATGAACTCTTGGTTGGTACTTGAAAAAGTATGATAAATCAATAATTTCTAGAAATTTACAACCTTTTGTTTTGGGGTCGTTGGACGAGTTTATTTGATTAATAATGTATTTTGCTCCAGTTTTTTAAACTAAACATATTAAATTAAAATTAAGAAATTTTAGTTTTATAGTTTTTTTGTTTGTTATATTATATAAATATGTATCCTTCATGATTGACTATCCTGAACAATCTGTTGGAGATGTAAATAAGTCTTTAGCAAACGTTTTTTTTTATAAATATGTTTTATTCATATGATAGAATATCGAGGTAAATAAATTTGATCCTTACTGAACTTTATCCTTATCCCAGATTCGCAAAAAGTATAAGTATATAGAATACTTTTCTATCCATTTCTATCCATAGGTAGAAACTATCCATAGGTAGAAAGTATGGACTATTATATACTGCTTGTTGAGCCAATGACTATTCATGATTACACATATTAAATGAAATATATTTAACCTTAAATACTTAAATATATTTCATCGTGGTTTGAAATTCAATTGAATTTTTTTTTTTATTATTAGAGGAATGTTATGGTAAAACTTCGTTTGAAACGATGTGGTAGAAAGCAACGTGCGACTTGAAGGACATGATCGGCTGTGGATTTTTACATCCACCATTTTCCATAAAAATGAAGATGCTCTTGTCTCGACATAATTTGTTCTGTTCCATTAGGAATCTAATTTGTCTTAGATTGATAGTACGTGATGGAGCTCGAGTAGAAAAGATTGATTTATTTATCAAGGGGAAGAATCTAGGGTTAGTGCTAATCAATCAATAAGTTAGACCAACTTTGTAAATATATCCTCAATATCAATAAAAAAAAATCGAAAGGTTTAAACTTGAAACAAGTTAAAAAAAAAAGTTTTTTTTCGATAAAAAGAAAGGTGTATCCTAGAAAATCAATTTTTCGTATTCTATTTCTATGGGTATTCCATTTATATAGAAGAAAATAACAAAAAACAAAAGGTATGTTGCTGCCCTTTTGAAAAGGAGTAAGGATCACCGAAGTAATGTCTAAATCCAATGATTTTACAAAGGAAAGATAAAGGATTCCGGAACAAGGAAACACTATTTTCAATTGTCTCAAGAAAGGGATCAGAATAATTGTCTCGGGATGAGACAAACAAAAGAGGTTAGAGACGGCTCAATAAATGTTTAAGGATTCCCCTGGGACTATGTCAGAATTACCCAACTTGAGTTATGAGTACGAATGAAAATTTTTTTTTTCTCGAGTTCGAGCCGTATGAGGATAAAACCTCTTATACGTTTCTGGGGGAGATTGTTTATGTGCATCTATCCCAATGAGCCATCTATCGAATCGTTGCAATTGATGTTCGATCCCGACGAGAAGGGAGAGATCTTCGAAAAGTGGGTTTTTATGATCCGATAAATAATCAAACTTATTCAAACGTTCCTGCTATTCTATATTTCCTTGAAAAAGGTGCTCAACCAACAGGAACTGTTTCTGACATTTTTAGGAAAGCAGATTTATTTAAAGTAAAGAAGTAAAGATAAAGTAAAGAAAAAATTTCGAGTTAAAGTTAATTAATTAGTTAAAATGAAAAGTTAATTAAAAGAAAAAAGACCAAAATAAAGAAAAAAGGGGGGGGAGGAATAAATATATATATAGTGTAGTGTAATTATTTACCTATAATTTATTATCTATAATTTGTCCTTTTCCTGTTATAGGAATCCAGCAACAAACAAGGAATTAATCTTGTTTATCCTTTATTGATTGAATAAACCTGTCTGTCTTTATCTCTTCCTTATTTTATAAAAATTTCTGATTTATTTATATTTTTTTTGTTTGTGCCAATCCAACAAAAATCTTTATTTGATTTACTTCAGTTTTTTATTCGTTTTATCACCATTCTAGTCATATTTATATTGACAATGTTATATTGAACAAATATAATTGATCGTAGATAAAGAAATCTCTTTATCCCGACCCTATCCTATATTGCCCTATCCTATATTGTATTATTGGATTTGGTTTTCAATTCACTTCGGTCAAATGACGGGTTTGTATTGTCGGGTTTACTGTCATAGAAGATGTTTTTTTTTCCTTAACTTGGGTTAAATAAAAAAATGTATAAATAAACGGTTGGTCCGTCGGAATTTTGGCATTTCTATTAGGAATTTGGTGTTTTTTATTATGATCTATACATTTTTTTTTTCTAATTGATCAATAAATCAACAAGAAAGATTTGTTCTTAGTTCAATGTTTTGATGGGGTCGCGCAGTCTAATTCAATTGGTTTTTTATTTCGATCGTATCTACATATCCAACTTTTGTTTTGAAGGGTTGGGTTGCTAACTCAACGGTAGAGTACTCGGCTTTTAAGTGCGACTATGATCTTTTACACATTTTGATGAAGCAATAAATTCGTCCAGACTTTTGGTAGAGTCTATAAGACCACGACTGATCCTCAAAGGTAATGAATGGAAAAAGCAGCATGTCGTAATACGTAATATAATAAAATAATAGATTTATTATTTTATTTTCATTGAAAAAATTTCAAATTCAAATGAAAGTGAAATTAAGAATTTCTCCTTACTCAATTCTTACAATTTTTTTTGGTAGGGAAGTGGACAAAACAAATTCAAATTTATAGTTTGGTCTAGTGAATAGATGGATAGAGCTTCATGGCTCCAATTCCAATTCTGATAAACCAAAAAGTAACGAGCTTATGTTCTTAATTTGAATTAAATGATTACCCGATCTAGTTAGACGTTAAAAATGGATTAGTGCCTGGTACGGGAAAGGATGGGGTCTCCCGCGAGGAGACCATTGATTCTTTTTTTTTTGAATCCTAAATATTGATTATTATGGGTTAGAGACGAATGTGTAAAAGAAACAGTATACTGATAAAGATAATTAATTCCAAAATCAAAAGAGCAACCAGGTTGCAAAAATAAAGGGTCATTATCCTCTTGTAACTTGTAATTATAACGAAGATAAACCATTTTTGATAGAAAAAAGGGGAGTAAAAAAACCTATTGATTGGATTCCCTCTTTCCTTTACAGGTTTTTTATTATTATTGTATATATACATAATACATAATCTTCTTTATTATAATTATACATAATATATACATAATACTCTGTTTTGACCATATTGCACTATGTATCAGTTATTTTATAACTCAAGAAGTTCCTTCTACCTCTTCTTCACGTGGAAATATAAATGGAAGAATTACAAGGATATTTAGAAAAAGATAGATCTCGGCAACAACAGTTTCTATATCCACTTCTCTTTCAAGAATATATTTACGTATTTGCTTATGATCATGGGTTAAATAGTTCAATTTTTTATGAACCCCAAAACTCCTTGGGTTATGACAATAAATTTAGTTCAGTACTTGTGAAACGTTTAATTATTCGAATGTATCAAAAAAATTATTTGATTTATTCGGTTAATGATATTTACCAAAATATATTTATTGGGCATAACAATTATTTTTATTTTTTTTCTCAGATTCTATCTGAAGGTTTTGCAGTCATTGTAGAAATTCCATTTTCGCTGCAGTTAATATCTTACCTCGAAGAAAAAGAAATACCAAAATCTCACAATTTACAATCTAGTCATTCAATATTTCCTTTTTTAGAGGATAAATTATTGCATTTAAATTATCTGTCCGATATACTAATACCCTATCCCGTCCATATGGAAATATTGGTCCAAATGCTTCAATCCTGGATCCAGGATGTTCTCTCTTTACATTTATTGCAGTTCCTTCTCCACGAATATTATAATTGGAATAGTCTCATTATTCCGAAAAAATCTATTTACGTATTTTCAAAAGAAAATAAAAGACTATTTTGGTTCTTATATAATTTATATATATATGAATACGAATTTCTATTAGTGTTTCCTTGTAAACAATCCTCTTTTTTACGATTAATATCTTCTGGAGTCCTTCTTGAGCGAATACATTTTTATGTAAAAATAGAACATCTTGGAGTGTGCCGAATTTTTTG